CTTTTTACGAATTTGATATTGGAAATCCGCGAATCTAGAAATTCATTTCGGACAATTGAACCTTCTCAAACTGTTTCTTCTTAAGAACCAAAAATATTTGTGCCAAAATAACAGATGCCAAGAAGAACAAAAGGCCTTGGACACGGAATGGATCTTGAAGTACTATTTCCGCATCTCCTTGACCAAATCCACCCACATTAGGATTACTCGTTAATGGCTGATCAAGTTTGATAGATTCGCCTTCGGAAACAAGAAGTTCTGGCCCTGGTGGAATAATATCAACCACTTGACGTTCATCTGACGCATCCGATATGGTTATTTCGTACCCCCCTTTTTCTTTTCGTATGATTTTACTTACTACACCAGCCGCTGTAGCATTATAAACTGTATTGTTACTCTTGCTCCCATCGGGATAAATCTGACCCCTTCCTCTGTTCCCGCCTACATATATGGGATATTTTAAGAAGTGAACATCTTTATTAGTAGCGGGGTCCGGGGAAAGAATAGGAAAGGTGACTTCACTATATTTCTGACCAGAAACAGGACCTATCACAAGAATATTTTTTTTATTGGGGCGATAGCTCTGAAAAGACAGATTGCCTATCTTTTCTTTCATCTCGGGCGAAATACGATCGGGAGGCGCTAATTCAAATCCCTCAGGTAAAATAAGAACAGCCCCCACATTCAAACCTCCCCTTTTACCATTAGCAAGAACTTGTTTAACTTGCATATCATAAGGAATTCGAACAACTGCTTCAAATACAGTATCAGGAAGTACCGCTTGCGGAACCTCAATATCCACGGGCTTATTAGCTAAATGGCAATTGGCACATACAATACGTCCGGTCGCTTCTCGTGGATTTTCATAACCCTGCTGTGCAAAAATGGGATATGCATTTGAAATGGATGTCCGAGCTATGATATATATCATCAGCGATACGGAAATAGATCGAATAATCTCTTTCTTTATCCAAGAAAAGGTGTTTTTAGTTTGCATGGTCCAATCATTGATCCCGAAAATTTCTACAATAAAATTAGGTAGGTCGCTTGTATAGTTCCCTATCCACAATTCTGCTATTTACTTTATTGAAATCATTTTACTGGAATATAAGGAGTAGGAGAAATCCCTGTAGGGTAGAAAGAGTAAGTACGTCTTAAAATGGAAATGCTTTGCTTATGTACCTTATGTTACAAAGTAACAAATATTCTAGTTAGATCAGTCATTCATTGAATGATAAATCACTACAAGTGATGGAGATATACGATTTAAATAACGGAAGATCCAATATTTAAAAATTGTATCCAGAATGACTGGAAAAGTAGAAACAAGACCCGATATAATTTGATCGTTGTGAGCAAATCCAAAATCTTTGTAGACATAGCCAATCATTAGTTCCCAACCATGGGGCGAATGGAATCCGATACATAAATCAGTTAATAAAAGAATAGAAAAAGCTTTTATTGTGTCACTTAAGTTATATAGGAATTCTTGAACCCAAGAGTTAAGAATAGCAAGTTCTTCATTACCCAGAATAGAATAACCACTTAAAATAATGAAAGAGGTTATATTTGTCGATAAGTGCAAAATCATATGGATATGATCCTCATTGTGCATCTTGATCAATTGGATCGTTTCTTTGTGGATTCCTATACGAAGTGTTTGTAGATGTGTTTCCGGGTATTCTTTTATCATTTCGTCCAAGAGTAAGAGTTCTTCCAATTCGATGAATTTTTCTAGAATACTCTTTTCTTGAATATCAGTCAAAAAAGTTTCGGATTGCCTAGTATTCCACCGATTAGTAATCCAAAATTCAAGACTTTTATTAAATGAGAGAGAGATCCACCAGGGCAAAAATACTATAGATGTAAGATATAGAAGAGGAAGAAATGCTTTCTTTTTTACCATTTTTTCATCTTTGAATTGTTAATGAATCCACCTCATTTGTTGAATCTATGTGATCTACTATTTCTATTAACCCTAAGTTCTATTACAGGGCATCGGACCTATGAATCTATTCCCTGTTTTTTATTTGTGATTCAGTAGTTAGTCCTTGAATTTAGAAAGAATACAGAAATAGAATAAGAGCCCGTTTCAAATGAAGAAATAAGAAAAAATCTTGTTTCCAGATACCTCAATTGAATTGATCAAATTCGAAGCCCTTTTCGATAAATGCTTGAAAGAACCAATTCAAGCAAGTAATGAATAGCAAGTAATGAATATTATTTCAAGCAAGTAATGAATATTATTCGGATTTTAAGCCAAAAGAACTCCCTTTGTCTTTTCTATCAAAAAAGAAAATCTTTCGAAAAAAAAAATGGCCGGCTACCCCACAGTTCTAGTCCAGGAAAAATGGAGAGAGATTTATTAAGAATATTGTGATCTACCGATCATAAATTCAAAACCTAATGTAATGATCAAAAATGAGTGGCAAAACAAGACAGAAAAGTTATCCTTATAAGAGATCCAAGCAATCTTTTGACTTTGATCATTAAGAAAAACAAAAGAAAAGATAAAAAAAAAAGAAAAGTCGATTGACAAAAGAAAGGAGAGAGAATTTCCAAGATATGATCTATTTGTATCTAACCTATCAATTCATATTGAAAATAAAAAGAGAAATCCTTTATTCCGAAATGTTTTGATATACGAGATGAATCTATTATTTTATTTCGATTTGTTACTTTTACTTGTTTTTTAGTAAATTGAGTTGAGTGGATTTCCATACGCATAAATTCTTTTTTATGCATACAAAAAAAATTTCGTTTTATGGATGTTCCATATACGTATACTTTGGCTCGAATGAACGTTCTGAAAAAATTTTATTAAGCTATGCTATGCTGAAGAAAGAACAGAGAATTCTTGAATTTTTTCCCTGCCGCTGGGAAAGAATTTCTTCTTCAGTTCAAGTTCATTTCAAAATACTTCAATCGGTACGCGCAAGAAATAGGCCAATTCGGCGGCTTTTTGCTCAATTTCACGCGGAGTCAAATTCTCATCAGTACGCGTCAAGGGAACGGCCCCCTGTCCTTTGATTTCCATATAAAGGACACGACGAGCAGAAATACCCTCTTTAACTTCGATTCGGATGGACTGAATATCTTTCATACGAAATCGTAGAAAGATGCGACGATTTTGTCCAGGAAATCCCCAACGAAAAATACACACTATTCCTTCTTTTCTATCGAATCGATCATAGCCACTACCTACATTCCACGAGATTGTGCACCACAAATAGGAACTAATAAAGAGACCTGCGATACCGTAGAAAGACATCACGATCCCTTGTGGAAAAAAAAGAATTTGTTGAGACGGAACTAAAGATATCAAATTCTTACCGAGATAACTGGAAGATCCAACTAATACGAATCCTAGTGAACCTAAAAAAAGGATAAAGGCCCAGCAGAAATTACTTATTTTTCGAGACCCCACTATAAGTTCTATCCATATATGTTCTGATCGACAACTCATACTAGATCCAGTTGCATTTTATTGGAATTGAGAAAATAGTCCAAATGAATTTGACTTTCGTTTTTTTGTTTCCGAAGTAACTCTCATCAACTAGTGTCATTCGAATGTAAGCCTTTAGGAGTAATTCATCTAATTGGTTAGATCAAATTGGTTAGATCAAATTGGTTAGGTCTAAAATAAGAATATCCCTTTTATATGATCTCCTATAGATATCCACATATAGATACATTGACTTTCCATTTCCTACATCCACCTCGATTCCGATCTATTTGAAAATTGCTATAATTTATTTACCTATATATTTACGCATACATAAAAGCTATGTTCGGAGGAAACTGCCATATTCTACTAAATAGATATCTGTGTTATCTATATCTAAGTCTTGAAAAAAAATAGATAAGATTTGCACCTATCGAATCTAAAAAATCTTGTTTTTTTGAACATGAAGAGATAAAGAAGCCATTGCAATTGCTGGAAATACTAGGCCCACTAAAGGCACAAAGAAAGAGGGTAAGTTGTTAAAAATTATCATAGAATGGGTACCTCGATTTAATATTTGTACCTGTTATTGTTAGAAAGATACCTTAGAATAATTATAATTCGTATATAATTATATTGAGTATATCGAAGTGACTATATATATTAAATAATAAGTGTAAGGAATGGATAATTAAATAAATGAGACTTATTCTTCTTTATCTTTCTACATGAAATATAGAAATATACGTATGATAATCTATTCTATTCTTGTCTTCAAATTCGAATTGAATTCGAATTTTGATTTTATTTAAGAAATAAAAAAGAAAGAGTTTCTTACAAATTCACGAAGGATTCGTTAGAATTCAATCCAACAACAGGATTCTTAGTAAAAATAGAGATTCTCGGAAGATATAGTAGAAAGAAAAGATACTCTATATCTATCTTTTCTATATTTGAATTATATATACTATACATACAAAGCAAGAAGGAAAGATGACCTTCGGTTTATTTTATTTGCCTTGCCCAATTTGAATTTTGAAGAAGGAACCATTTTTTTTTATCTTGTTGCTAGAGGTTTCCTAATTAATAATCAGGAATATCGGTAGAAAAAAAAAGAATTATCCGCACGATTCTTTCTACAATTTACAATTAAATATTATGATTATGTCACCAAAGAAAAAAGAAAGTCTTCTTTAGAATTTTTACTTTGATTCCGATAAACTACCTAATTGTTCGCTACAAATACAAAAATGTAACTAAATAAAATAAAAATAATTTGACTTAAGGCTCCACTTAACTTACTAAGTGAATTTTAATTCAAAGGAAAAAAAGCGTGAAGCTTAAATAACTCACTCAGAACACCCTTTAAAGGATTACGTGGTACGATTGGATCGAATAAGCCCTTATGGAATAAATATTCAGCCGCTTGTGAACCTTCAGGTACTATCTTATTCAATGTTTGTTCAATTACTCTTTTACCTGCGAATGCAATGTAAGCATTAGGTTCGGCAATAATAATATCCCCCAACATCCCAAAACTAGCCGTTACCCCACC